AATCTTAGTCTAACTCTATTTATTTTAGTATATAATATTTTACTATCTAATCAAGGTTTCATTTTTTTGTATAAACAAGTTCATTGAAGAAGTTCTATTTGCTCAATCAAATTCCCTATCTTTCTTTTTTGTTTGTCCACTACGTCTACTTCTTCTATTATATGGTATGTGCAATAAAAAAAATATTCTATGTCATAAAAAAGGCTCTAATAAAAACTCGGAAAAAAATAGAAACTAAGAATAGGATTATTTGACGAACGGAATCAAAAAAAAAGCATTATTCTATTTTTCATATTTATTTCGACACAAGGAAGAAGGGCTCTAGGAAGACAAATAAAATAATCGCTCCTAGAATCCCTTTTTACTTTAACTTTACCCCATTTCTATTTATACTGTGCTTTATATTCTACGTTTTCTTATGTTTAATATCTAGTCGAATTTTCTTATATTAAAATAGAAAACCATATATATATTCTATGACATTCAAATCTGAAAACAGTGACATAATTTTATTTGTCCAACTTATTGGGGTTGAGAAAAAAAAGAAAGAATAGGTAAAGTCAAATAGTCTTCTTTACAATATACCCACTATGACTGACTAGTATTGCGGTAGAAGTTATTCTATAAATATGGTAGAAAAAGAGCTTTTCATAATTTTTGAATTATACAGAATTACATAATTATCAATACAAATTGAGTTCTTCTTACGAACTTAATATGTTTCTAAATCCGCGTACCTTAAAAATTCATTTCGGACAATTGAACTTTTTCAAACTGTTTCTTTTTAAGAACCAAAAAGATTTGTGCCAAAATAACAGATGCCAAGAAGAACAAGAGACCTTGGACACGTAACGGATCTTGAAGTACTATTTCTGCATCCCCCTGACCAAATCCACCCACATTAGGATTACTCGTTAATGGTTGATCAAGTTTGATAGATTCCCCCTCTGAAACAAGAAGTTCTGGTCCTGGAGGTATAATATCAATCACTTCGCGTCCATCCGACGAATCCACTATAGTGATTTCGTATCCCCCTTTTTCTTTTCGTATGATTTTGCTTATTATACCTGCGGCTGTAGCATTATAAACATTATTATTACTCTTGCTCCCGTCGGGATAAATCTGACCCCTTCCCCTGTTCCCGCCTACGTATATGGGATATTTTAAGAAGTGAACATCTCTCTTAGTAGCGGGATTGGGGGAAAGAATAGGAAAGGCGATTTCACTATATTTCTGACCAGGAACGGGGCCTACTACAAGAATATTTTTTTTAGTGGGGCGATAGTTTTGAAAAGAAAGATTGCCTATCTTTTCTTTAATCTCAGGCGAAATACGATCGGGGGGAGCCAATTCAAACCCCTCTGGTAAAATAAGAACAGCCCCCACATTCAAAGCCCCCTTTTTACCATTAGCAAGAACTTGTTTCACTTGCATATCATAAGGAATTCGAACAACTGCTTCAAATACAGTATCAGGAAGTACCGCTTGTGGAACCTCGATATCCACAGGCTTATTAGCTAAGTGGCAATTGGCACATACAATCCGGCCGGTTGCTTCTCGCGGATTTTCATAACTCTGCTGTGCAAAAATAGGATATGCATTTGAAATGGGTGCTCGAGTTATTATATATATCATGAGCGATACGGAAATGGATCGAATAATCTCTTCCTTTATCCAAGAAAAGGCATTTCTAGTTTGCATGGTCCAATCATTGATTCTGAAAATTTCTACAATAAAATTAAGGTAGGTTGCTAATATAGTTCCCTATCCATGATTCTGCTATTTACTGAAATCATTTTATTGGAATATAGGAAGAATCCCTTGGCTGAGTAGAAAGAAAAAGAAAAGAATAAATACAATTTTGAATGTTTAGCTTATGTACAAAGTAACAAACATTATAAGTGGATCATTTTTTTCAGTCATTCATTGAATGATAAATCACTACAAGTGACGGAGATACACGATTTAAATAACGGAAAATCCAATATTTAAAAATTGTATCTAGAATGACTGGAAAAGTGGAAACAAGACCAGATATGATTTGATGATTATGAGCAAATCCAAAATCTTTATAGACAGAACCGATCATTAGTTCCCAACCATGGGGCGAATGGAATCCTATACATAAATCAGTTAATAAAAGAATAGAAAAAGCTTTTATTGTGTCGCTTAAGTTATATAGGAATTCTTGAACCCAAGAGTTAAGAATAATAAGTTCTTGATTACCTAGAATAGAATAACCACTTAGAATAACGAAACAAATTATATTTGTGGAGAAGTGCAAAATCGTATGGATACGATCCTCATTGTGCGTCTTGATCAATTGGATCGTTTCTTTGTAGATTCCGATACGAAGGTTTTGTAGACGTGTTTCCGGATATTCCTTTATCATTTCATCCAAGAGGAATAGTTCCTCTAATTCTATGAATTTTTTTAGAATACTCTTTTCTTGAATATCATTCAAGAAAATTTCGGATTGCCCAGTATTCCACCAATTAGTAACCCAAGATTCTAGACTTTTATTAAATGAGAAAGAGATCCACCAGGGCAAAAAGACTATAGATGTAAGATATAGAAGGGGAATAAATGCTTTCTTTTTTGCCATTTTTCGTCGTCTTTAATGAGCTCACCTTCACCTCATTCGTCAACTTTATATGATAATAATATTTCTGTTAAGCATAAGTTCGATTATCTATTACTATTATAAGTCATAGAACCTATAAATCTATCCCCCCTTTTTTTTAAGAAAGCATTCCTATTTATTTTATCCTTCAGTTCATTTTTTTTTTCAAAATACTTCAATTGGTACACGCAAGAAATAGGCCAATTCCGCTGCTTTTTGTTCAATTTCTCGTGGGGTCAAATTCTCATCAGTACGAGTCAAGGGAATGGCCCCCTGTCCTCTGATTTCCATATAAAGGACACGACGAGTATAAACACCCTCTTTAACTTCTATTCTGATGGACTGAATGTCTTTCATAAGGAATCGTAGAAAAATACGACGATTTTTTCCAGGAAATCCCCAACGAAAAATACACACTATTCCCTCTTTTCTATCGAATCGATCATAACCACTACCTATATTCCACGAAATTGTACACCACAAGTAGGAACTAATAAAGAGACCCGCGATTCCATAGAAAGACATCACGATCCCTTGTGGAAAAAAAAGAATTTGATGAGATGGAAATAAAGATATCAAATTCTTACCAAGATAACTGGAAATTCCAACTAATAAGAAACCTAATGAACCTAAAAAAAGAATAAAGGCCCAGCAGAAATTACTTATTTTTCGAGACCCCGTTATACGTTCTATCCATATACGTTCTGATCGCCAACCCATACTAGACCCAGTTGTATTTTATTGGAATTGGGAGAATAACCCAAATGAATTTTACTTTTTTTTGTTTCCGAAGTAATTCTCATCAACTTTTTGTTTCCGAAGTAACTCTCATCAACTAACACCATTCTGATTGAAACCTTTGTAAACCTTTATGAGTAATTCATTGAATTGCTTATAGATCTAAAAAAATAGATGAGATTTGTCTCTACTGTGCGTATCTAAAAAATCTTGTTTTTTTGAACATGAAGAAATAAGGAAGCCATTGCAATTGCCGGAAATACTAGGCCCACTAAAGGGACAAAAATAGAGGGTAAGTTGCTCAGAGTTGTCATAGAATGGGTACCTCGATTTAATATTTGTACCTATTATTTTTTATATTGTTAGAAAAAGATTTTATAATCACTAGAATTCATATAGAATTCTACTAAGTATATCTAAGTGAGTATATATATATAATAAGTACTGAATATATAAGATATACAATATATAATAATATTATAAATATATGATAAAAATAATAAAAAGTACACAAAGTACAAGGAATGTCGAACTAAATAAGTAAACTTATTTATCTTTCTATTTCTAACTGTGATGATAATATACTTTTTTTATTATTCTTACTTATTTTTTATTATCTTATTACCTTGTTGTTGTCTTTAAAATTTGATTCTTGTCTGATTCTGATAATTTCAAATTTTTTTTTTCATTTTTAAAATAAAAAATGAAAATTTATTATATTCTTACAAATTATATATAAATCAAATTATAGAAATATAAAAGAAGATGAAATCCTTTTTCTTCCTCTTGCCTAATTTCGCGGAAGAAAGAATTCATTTTTTTTATAAGATAGGGGTTTCCTGATTAGTAATCATGAATATCTGTGTAAAAAAAAAAAATTATCCACACGATTCTTTCTGCAGTTAAATCTTATGTTACCAACGAAAAATTCATTCTTTGGATTTTGACTTTGATTCATCTATGGCATTTAATGGACGAAAACCATGGAGCTGAAGTAATTCACTCAGAGTTAACTTTAAAAATTTACGTGGTAGGATGAAATCGAATAAGCCCTTATCGAATAAAGATTCAGACACTTGTGAACCTTCAGGTACTGTCGTATTCAATGTTTGTTCAATTACTCTTTTACCCGCAAATGCAATGTAGGCATCGGGTTCGGCAATAACGATATCCCCCAACATACCAAAGCTAGCTGTCACCCCACCAGTAGTAGGAGATGTAAGGATCGATATATAGAATAACTTTTTATTTATTTGATAATCATGTAAAGCCGAAGATATTTTAGCCATTTGCATCAAGCTCAAACTTCCTTCTTGCATACGTGCCCCTCCGGAAGCACACACGATAATAAGAGGTAAAAATTGATTGGTAGCATATTCGATCAAACGGGTGATTTTCTCACCTACTACAGATCCCATACTACCTCCCATAAACTGAAAATCCATAACTCCAATTGCTACGGGAATACCGTTTAGTTGACCTGTGCCTGTTTGAACAGCCTCATTCAATCCTGTATTTCTTTGATAATAATCAATACGATCTTTATAAGAGTCCTCTTCCTCTTCCTCCTGCGAATCCAATTCAATGGGCAAACCCAATTCAATGGCCAAATCCAAATCAATGGGCGAATCCAATTCAA